TTTCTTTCCTATTTTTCCATTTTTTTTTTAATTTGAAGGGCCCGTCGAAGAAATCCCAAACCCTAAAGAATTTGATGAATATTAGATCTTTTATACCGGTCTCATCTTTATCAAACCTCTTTATCTTCCAAAAAATCACAGTAAAAAAAAGGAGTTTCGAACTTAACTCTTTTTTTTTCATTTCGCTTTTCTTCTTTGTTTAGGTTTGTAACTATGTGATTGATCGAAGTGGAAAGGCAATCTGATGATCCGTCATCTGATGACGGATGATAAATAAAGGAATTGTGGATTGATTGGGTCAGCAATTCAAATTTGGATTCGGTATGGATAAAAGAACTTCCTATGTTATACTATTCAAGTCTCGACGACGAATTGATTTGATAGATCAGATATTGTTATTCATGATATTGATCCTCATCGAGAGGTAATTCATTCATTGAATTTACAGACGAAAGATTTATCATCTCTAGGGGATTAAATCCCGAGTTATTGCGAAGTAAAAAAACTGATGAGATTATGGAAGTAAATATTCTTGCATTTATTGCTACTGCACTATTCATTCTAGTTCCTACCGCTTTTCTACTAATCATTTATGTAAAAACAGTCAGTCAAAATGATTAATTCAATTGAATTTTCAAATTCATTTGAATGAAACTTTCCTTCTGAGTTATTATCAAAAATTGACGAAGTCAAATGAAAAGGATTCCAATTTCATATCTTAACTTAAATGAAATGAGCGGACTATAATCGGCAGTATTCTAAGAGATAGATAGTATGGTAGAAAGCAAGATTCATCTATTTCATACTATCTATCTCTTAGTCTATAAACCTTAGACTATAAAGTTGTAATCTAGAATAAAGATAAAGGCTTAAGTATAGATCAATCTACAATATTCTCTTCATATATGTGTATATTAATTCCATATATTGTATGGAATTGACATAACACCCAATTTGCTACATCTATTTGTTCCGATTCATCGGAAATAATTCTTCTCTTAGGATTCTAATTCCTTTCCTCTTACTAATAAAGAAGAGGAAACCTCACCGGTTTTTATTTAACGCCCGAACCAGGATATGAAATAAGTCGATAAAGGATAAATCGCCTTTCTAAAATTAGAAACCAGGCGGTAAATGTCCAATATGTGACTCGCCCGAGGCAAGATCTTATTATTGCATAGTCTTTCGTTAGACAACCACTATCTCTCTATCATTTCTCATAGAAAGTGCGTATACACTTAACAAAACGACTTCTTCTTTGAAGAGTAAAGAGGGAAAGAAATCAAAAAAAAGGTCCGGTCTTCCTCAGTATCCATCTATAAACATAGTAAGAGCCCATTCCATTGATTGAAATAGAAACTTTCGGAAGAATTTTAGGTTGGAGTCAATTTCCAATCATCTGAATCCCTTTCTTTTCGAAATACAAACACGGGAATCGCTGAAATATCTCTTTGATTGAAAGAGTATGATTCATATCCTAGATTACTCCATTGGAGTCCAATGGGATTCGAAATGCAGATTCTTTTGAATAGTTCAAAATGCGTTGCAGAACGATCTATAAAACAATTGATACGGTTTGATTCCTCAACTCAATTAGTAGTACTTCTAGAGCCCACTTCTTCCCCACACTACGAGTGAAAGGGAAAATGTAAAGACTACCATTAAAGCAGACCAAGCAAGACTTACTATATCCATGTGAATTATGTCCCCTATCTCTATAAATACGAAGGAATTATTCCATTATTCTTCACTAATAATAGTGGAATCAATAACGCAGAGTCAAAAAGGGATTCTGACCTAACACTATTGAGAATCCAATAAATCGATTATGATTTCGAATCGGGAAAGATTAAACACAAGCAAAATACGTAGTAACATCCTAAGGGAATCGGAACATGTAGGAATAAGAATAATAAGCCCTATTCTTTTTTTGTTTTGGTGACCTTCGTAAGTAAAAACAGAAGGGGAGAAATCACTATCTATTACAGACCTCTATTTCCCCATTTGATCTAATCCGTACCCCCCTTTCCCGATTACCCCTCTGAAAGAGGGGGCTTGACTAGGGGTTGCCGAAAAGAAATTCTTTCTTTTTGACCCTTTTTCTATAAAAGTCAATTATCCATCCAGGATACCTGAGCACTCAGAGATTCGCGCGAGTCCGTCGTATATAAAGCAACTTCCGCCCCTTTCCAAAACTCGTAATTGAATTTCCTATCAGGCTCTACAATTTGATTCAAGATCCAGTCATTAGACACTCCCTTAGTAATAGAAGGGAATCGTGAAGTCTTGATAACCCCTCTACCAGTAGATTAGAATATTTCCTTGAATCCTAGATGCGAACGAGGATTCACAATCTTTTCTTTTAAAAAACCTTCAGACCACATGTTTAGAATCAAACAAAGTATCAACAGTCGGTTTCCTCGGCTTCTACCGGGGAAGAATTATGCGAGTTATATCAGCAAAACAGAAGAGATTTCGGGTTTTTTGTTGATCAGGCGAC